TTTTTATTTTATTGAGTTTAATAAATTTTTATCTAAATATTAATTAAATTAAATAAAAAGTTTCTTTTAAATTATTTTAGTAGTAAAATTTATTTTTTTAAAAAAAGGGTAAAAAAAAAATTATTTTATTAAATGTTTACTGATTATATAATAGATAAACATTTATTAGTATATCTTTATATTTAATTAATAGTATAAATATAAGCATATGTATAAAAGTCTATATATATATATATTTAATTAACAGTAATTAAAGTAACATTATCAATAATATTTAATTAATATAATTATATTTATATATAAATTATTTAAATATAATTATGAAAGAGTATTAGTTATTAAATTACTGAATCATAAGAAAAAAAAAAAAGAAATAGTTAACAATAATATTTAATTATTATAAAATAGTTAATTAAACATATATTTACTAGGTAAATTCTGAATAATTAATAAATAAAATACTTTATTAATAATAAATAAATTAACTACAATGATATTAATATATATATATATAATTATATATATATAAATAATTTATTATAAAAAAATGTTTCTTTTTTTTTAAATTCTAAAAAAAAAAAAAGAAACTAAAATTAATTATTTAAATAATTATTTATATATTAAATAGTTATTTATATATTAATTTTAAGATAATTATATTATAATATTTAATTATTAATATATAAATATATATTTACTTTATTTTTTTAAAATAGGTAATATTATATAATTTTTATATTTTAATATTAAATTTTTTAAAAATTAATAAATAAAAAAAAATTTAATTTAAATTTAAATTTTTGTTTATTTTATTAATTAATTTAGTCGGTTTAAATTTTAGTTAAATTAATCTAACCCCTACCCCTAAGTAGTAAAATTTAAGTTATAATGAAATCCTACAAATTAGTTTGAAAACAGGAGCTATATTACTATAATTTTATTTAATGTTAAATTTTACAGTTTTTTATTTTATAATATTGAATTTAATTAAATTTAGTTATTAAAAAAATTTTATTTTCAACTAAAATTTAAAATTAAATAATTTATTTAATGTATTATTTTTAACAAATTTTATTATAATTAATTTAAAATAATATTAAGGTTTATAAAATTTAATTTTAGTTTAAAATTTATTAAATTTTTAATTTATATGTAAATTTTTGTGTTAATAAAAATTTATTATTTAAAATAATAATTTTACAGTAATTAAATTTAAAAATTAATGGGAATTAGATTTAGTAATTAATTATATAATAAAATAAATTTGTGCCAGCATTTGCGGTTATACAAATTATTTAAATAAATTTTGTTGATATAAAATTTAATTATTTTATATTTTAAATTAAAATTTAATAATAAAGGTGAAATTTTTTTATTTATAAAAATTTAATTAAATATAAATTGAATTTTGAAATTTAATTTATAAACTAGGATTAGATACCCTATTATTTTAAATGTAAAATTTATATTAAGGGAATAATAGTTATGTTCTTTAAATTTAAAAAATTTGGCGGTATTTTAGTCTATTTAGAGGAATCTGTTCTGTAATTGATAGTTCACGATAAATTTTACTTAATTTATTAATTAATATATCGTCGTTAACAAAATATTTTTTAAGAATAAAAAATTTTTAATAGTTTAAATAAATTTTATTTCAGATCAAGATGTTGTTTATAATTATGAAGAAATGGATTACAATAAATTAATTTATATTAATGAATAATTTATATAAAAATAAGTTTGAAGGTGGATTTAATAGTAATTTTTAATATATTTTAAAAATGATTAAAGCACTAAAATATGCACATATCGCCCGTCGCTCTTATTTATTAAATAAGATAAGTCGTAACAAAGTAGATGTACTGGAAAGTGTATCTAGAATGCAAATTAAAGCTTTTATAGTTTTTCATTTACATTGAAAAGAATCTTTTAATTTAGATAATTTGAAATTAAAATTTTATAAATAAAATTTAATTTTTAAAATATTTTTAATTAAAATATTATTAATTAATATTAATTTAAGTATATTAAAGAAAAAATGTAGTATAATGATAGTTTATTAGTAATGAAAATGAATTAATTAAATTAAATATAAGAATTTTTTAATTAGAGTACCTTTTGTATCAGGGTTTATTTAATAGATAATTAATACTTAATTAATCTCGATTTTAAAAGGTTAATTTTATTATTTTTTATATTGTTGCATAAATATTTATAATAATAAATTAGTAATGAAATGTTATTCGTTTTTAAAAATATCTAGTTTTTTTAGAAAAAAATTTAATTTTATTATAAATTATTATTTAAATTTAAATTTAAATTTAGATATTTATTTATAAAAAAATTTTTAGGGATAAGCTTAAAAATTAAATTATATTAGTAATTAAAGATTTAATTAAATTTATGATTAAAAATTTCAATAATATTAATAATTTTATAATTTATATATAAAAATTTAAATTTTTGTAAAATTAATTTATTTATAAAAATATTTAAAAAAATAAAAATATTAAATTAATAATGATAAAATTAGTATATATTTAATATAAATTAATTTATAAAAAAAATATAAATTAAAAATAAGGAATTCGGCAAAATTAATTGCTCGCCTGTTTATCAAAAACATGGTTTTTTGTTTATAATTTAAAATTTAATCTGCCCACTGATTAATTAAAGGGCCGCAGTATATTGACTGTGCAAAGGTAGCATAATCATTTGTTTCTTAATTGTTGACTTGTATGAATGATTGGACGAGGTAATTACTGTCTCATTTTTATTTAAAGTAAAATTTTATTTTTAAGTTAAAAAGCTTAAATTTAGTTTAAGGACGAGAAGACCCTATAGAGTTTAATTAATTTAGTAAAAATAATTATTTTTGTATTTAAATTTTTTTTATAAAAATTAATTTAATTGGGGTGATTAAAAAATTTATTAAACTTTTTAAAATATTATTCAAAAAATTTTGTTTAATTTTGATCCAAAAATTTTTGATTATTTGATTAAATTACCTTAGGGATAACAGCGTTATTATTTTGGAAAGTTCATATTTATAAAATAGTTTGCGACCTCGATGTTGAATTAAGAAAAATTTTTGGTGCAGTAATTAAAATTTTTAGTCTGTTCGACTATTAAATTCTTACATGATTTGAGTTCAAACCGGTGTGAGCCAGGTTGGTTTCTATCCTAAATTATATAAAATATTTTAGTACGAAAGGACCATTTATTTAATTAAAAATTTAATTGTGAATTACTTTGGCAGAATAGTGTAATGAGTTTAGAATTCATAAATGTATAAATTATACAAGTAATAATATATTATTTTGATTTTTTTATAGTTTTTATTAATAGATTGTTGTTAATTATTTGTTTATTAGTAGGGGTAGCATTTTTAACTTTATTAGAACGTAAAGTTTTAGGTTATATTCAAATTCGGAAAGGTCCAAATAAAGTTGGTTTTATAGGGTTATTACAGCCTTTTAGTGATGCTATTAAATTGTTTAGAAAAGAACAAACTTTTCCTATTTATTCTAATTATTTGATGTATTATTTTAGTCCTATTGTAAGTTTTATGTTATCTATAATTATTTGATTAATTATACCTTATTCATTTATAATAATTAATTTTAATTTAGGAATTTTATTTATATTATGTTGCTTAAGAATAGGTGTATACGGATTAATAATTGCTGGGTGGTCTTCTAACTCTATATATTCTTTGTTGGGAGGTTTACGAGCAATTGCTCAAACAATTTCGTATGAAATTAGTTTAGCATTGATTTTAATAAGATTTATTTTATTAATATTAAGATTTAATTTTTTAAATTTTCTTAAATATCAATATTTTAGTTGAATAATATTAATTTCTTTACCTTTGATATTAATATGATTATCAACAATATTAGCAGAGACAAATCGAACACCTTTTGATTTTGCTGAAGGAGAATCAGAATTAGTTTCTGGTTTTAACGTAGAATATAGAAGAGGGGGATTTGCTTTAATTTTTTTGGCTGAGTATTTAAGTATTCTATTTATAAGAATATTATTTGTAATAATTTTTATAGGAGGTTATATAATAAGAATAATATTTTATTTAAAAATATTATTTATTTCTTTCTTTTTTTTATGAGTACGAGGGACTTTACCTCGTTTTCGATATGATAAATTAATATATTTAGCTTGAAAATGTTATTTACCTTTTTCGATTAATATATTAATTTTTTATATTGGAATTAAAATTTTAATAGAAATTTATTAAAAAAAAATAGTAAAATTAATAGAAGGTTAGGCTTCTTTTTTATGTTTTCAAAACATATACTTTAACAAGTTCATTAATTTTAATTGGTTAATTTATCTCATTTATTAATTAATAAGGGGTTAATTAAGTAATAAGAAAAATATATAATAGTTAAGGTTTGTCCTGTAATAATATAAGGATCTTCAACAGGTTTTGCACCAATTCAAGTTAAAAGAATTACTATACATAAAAAAAATCAAAATAAAATTTGATTTAAAGGGTAAAATTGAATTCCTTGAAATTTAGATTTTATAAAAGGTAAAATAAATAAAATTGCAATAGATATAATTAATGCAATTACTCCTCCTAATTTGTTAGGAATAGAACGTAAAATTGCATAAGCAAATAAAAAATATCATTCAGGTTGAATATGTTCAGGTGTAACTAAAGGATTAGCTGGAATAAAATTATCAGGATCTCCTAAAAGATAAGGATTTATTAAACATAGATTAATTAATAAAAATAATATAATAATAAATCCAATAATATCTTTTAATGAAAAATATGGATGAAAAGGGATTTTGTCAAAATTTCTATTAGATCCAATAGGATTATTAGAACCAGTTTGATGTAAAAAGAGTAAATGAATTATTACTAAAGCTGTAAGTATAAAAGGTAATAAAAAATGAATAGTAAAAAATCGAGTAAGAGTAGCATTATCAACTGCAAATCCCCCTCAGATCCATTGAACTAATATAGTTCCTAAATAAGGAATAGCGGATAATAAATTAGTAATAACAGTGGCTCCTCAAAAAGATATTTGACCTCAAGGTAAAACATACCCTATGAAAGCTGTACCTATAGTAATAAATAAAATTAAAACTCCAATTATTCATGTATGAATTAAGTAAAATGAATTATAATATATTCCTCGTCCAATATGAAAATAAATACAAAAGAAAAAAAATGAAGCTCCATTAGCATGGATAGTTCGTAGAATTCAACCATAATTAACATCACGACAAATATGAATAATTCTATTAAAAGCTAAGTCAATATGTGCACAATAATGTATAGCTAAAAAAATTCCTGATAAAATTTGAATAATTAAGCATAGACCTAATAAAGAACCAAAATTTCATCAAGTAGAAATATTTGATGGTGTAGGTAAATCAATAAGTGAATTATTTATAATTTTAATAAGAGGATGAGTTTGTCGAAAAGGTTTATTCATTAGATTTTTTGCCGGAGTGGTCCTAGATTTTTATTAGTAATTTTAATTACAGTAATTAATGTAAATAATAAATAAATAATTCTAATTAAAGTAATATTTTTTGAATTTAAATTATATAATTTATTTAAATTAAAAATAATTCTTGTTTCATTATTTAAGTTAATGTTGTGAAAATAAAAAGGATCAATAATAAGTAATATGAAAGTAATTAAAATAAATAAAAAGTAATTTATATAAAAAAAAGAACTAGAAAATTGATATTTTTCATTAGAAGCTAAACTAGTTATATAAATAAATAAAATTATTATTCCTCCAATTATAATAATAAATAAAATATAGGAAAATCAAAATAAATTATTAATAAATCCTGTAATTAAACTAATTAATAAAGTTTGAATGATTAATAAAAATCCTATAATTAATGGATGTTTTATTTTTACAATATTAATTGAAATTAAAAGTCTTGTTATTAAAATTATATATAATATATCAGAAAATAGTTTAATAAAAATAATAATTTTGGAGATTATTGATAATATATTTATATTTTTTCTGAAGTTTTTAAATATTTTATTATTTTTAATTTACAAAATTAATGTTTTAAGATTAAACTATAAAAACTAATGTTAATAATTTATATAATTATTTTATATTTAAGAGGTTTATTAATTTTTTGTTTAAATTTTAAACATTTTTTAATTACTTTATTAAGTTTAGAATATTTAGTAATTAGTTTATTTATCTTTATAATATATTTTATAGGAAAGTATGGTTTTGAAATATATTTTTTAATAATTTTTATTACTTTCTGTGTTTGTGAAGGAAGTTTAGGGTTAGCTATTTTAGTTAGTTTGATTCGCACACATGGTAATGATTATTTTAAAAGTTTTAATTTTTTGTCATGTTAAAGTTTTTATTTATAAATTTATTTATAATATTTATTTTAAAAAATAAAATATTTTATTATAGAAATTTAATTTTTATAATATTATTTATATTTCAATTTTTTTGAACAAATCCAATATTTATTAGAATTTCTTATTTTTTTGGATTAGATATATTATCTTTTTTTTTAATTCTTTTATCTTTATGAATTACAAGACTAATAATTTTGTCAAGAGAAAATATTTTTTATATAAATAATAAAACATTATTTTTTATATTTAATTTATTGATATTAATATGGTTATTAATTTTATCTTTTTTAAGTTTATCATTATTAGGATTTTATATTTTTTTTGAAAGAAGATTAATTCCAACTTTATTTTTAATTTTGGGTTGGGGGTATCAACCAGAACGATTACAAGCGGGTATTTATTTATTATTTTATACTTTATTTTTATCTTTACCTATATTTATTAGAATTATTTTTTTATATAAAGATACAAGTTTATTATTTATAAATTTTAAAGAAGCTTTTTATTTAAATAATTTGTTTTATTTATCAATAATTTTAGCCTTTTTAGTAAAAATTCCTATATTTTTAGTCCATTTATGACTACCAAAAGCTCATGTTGAGGCACCAATTTCTGGTTCTATAATTTTAGCAGGAATTATATTAAAATTAGGAGGGTATGGTATTATTCGTGTAATAGAATTAATAATAAAAAAGGGTTTAGTTTTAAATTTTATCTGGATAATTATTAGATTAATCGGAGGAATTTATATTTCTATGGTTTGTTTAACTCAAGTAGATTTAAAATCTTTAATTGCTTATTCATCTGTTGTTCATATAGGAATAATATTAATTGGTTTATTAACTTTTAATAATTGAGGAATACTAGGAGGTTTAAAATTAATAATTGGTCATGGGTTATGTTCTTCTGGTTTATTTTGTTTGGCAAATATAGTTTATGAACGAAGAGGAAGACGAAGTTTATTATTAAATAAAGGTCTTTTAAGTTTAATACCTAGTTTATGTTTATGATGGTTTTTATTAAGAATTTCTAATATAGCTTCTCCTATTTCATTAAATTTATTAGGAGAAATTAGTTTATTAAATAGAATTTTAAGTTGAAATTACAAAGTAATAATTTTATTAATGCTTATATCTTTTTTTAGAGCAATTTACACGTTATATTTATATTCTTATAGTCAACACGGAAAATTTTATTCAGGTTTATTTAGATATTTTAATGGATATGGACGTGAATATATTTTATTATTTTTACATTGATTTCCTTTAAATATTTTATTTTTAAAGGGAAATTTAATAGTATGATTTTATTTAAATAGTTTAATTTAAAACATTGATTTGTGGAGTCAAAAATATAATATAAATTATTTTAAATAATAAATTTATTTAAATTAAATTTTTTAGTATTTTTTTTTATGTCTGTAAGTTTATTTATTTTAGGTTTATATTATATATATAATGGAATAATTTATTTTATAGAATGAGAATTTTTATCTTTAAATAGAAATTCAATTGTTTATGTATTTTTATTTGATTGAATAAGTTTATTATTTATAAGATTTGTTTTTTATATTTCATCTATAGTTATTTATTACAGAAATGATTATATATTAAGAGATAAATCCAAAGAACGGTTTTTATATTTAGTAATTTTATTTGTTATTTCTATAATATTAATAATTGTGAGTCCTAATTTAATTTCTATTTTAGTAGGATGAGATGGTTTAGGATTAGTTTCTTATTGTTTAGTAATTTATTATCAAAATGAAAAATCCTTTAATGCAGGAATATTAACTGTTTTATCAAATCGAATTGGAGATGTATGTCTATTAATTGGGATTGGATGAATATTAAATTATGGAGGATGAAATTTTTATATATATATAGATTATTTTATAAATGTTTTGGAAAGAAATTATATTTTATTTATAATTTTAATTGCAGGAATAACAAAAAGTGCTCAAATTCCATTTTCTGCATGGTTACCTGCAGCTATAGCTGCTCCTACACCTGTTTCAGCTTTAGTCCATTCTTCTACTTTAGTTACTGCAGGGGTTTATTTATTAATTCGATTTTATGTTTTAATAAATAATACAATTTTTTTTAATATATTATTATTAATTGGTTGTTTGACAATATTTATATCTGGAATTGGGGCTAATTATGAATTTGATTTAAAAAAAATTATTGCTTTATCAACTTTAAGACAATTAGGTTTAATAATAAGTATTTTAAGTATAGGGTATATAAAGTTATCATTTTTTCATTTATTAACACATGCATTATTTAAAGCATTATTATTTATATGTGCTGGTATAATTATTCATTGTTTAGGAGATGTTCAAGATATTCGTTCTATAGGAAAATTAGTAAATTTTATACCAATTACTTTAATTTGTATAAATATTTCTAATATAGCTTTATGTGGTCTTCCTTTTTTAGCAGGATTTTATTCAAAAGATTTAATTTTAGAAATAATATCTATAAGAAGAGTAAATTTTTTAATTTATTTATTATTTTATATTTCTACGGGATTAACTGTTAGTTATAGAGTTCGTTTAGTTTATTATTCTATAATAAATAAATTTAATTATTATAGATTATCTTGTATTAATGAAAATAGAAAATTTATATTATTAGGAATAATTGGCTTAGTTTTTATAGCTATTTTTGGTGGGAGATTACTTATATGAGTAATATTTTCATGAGAAAGATTAGTTTTATTAACATTTATTATAAAATTTATAGTAATTATTATTATTACAGTAGGAGTATGATTAGGTTATGAGTTATCTATTATTAAAATAAATAATTTATTATTTAGTTTAAATCAAAAAAAATTAGTAAATTTTTTAGGGACTATATGATATATACCTATTATTTTTAGATACGGAATTTCTAAAATTTTTTTAGAAGAAAGAAATAAATTAAATAAGTTATTTGATCAAGGTTGAAGAGAATTTTTAGGGGTCCAGGGTTTATATAATTATTTAAATAAGAATAGAAATTTATTATCTTTAATTCAAATTAATGATTTAAAATTAATTTTTTTATTTTTTATAATATTTATATTATTTTTATATTTAATTTTTTATTTACATAGCTTATAAAAAGAGTATAATATTGAAGATATTAAGGAAAATAAATTTATTTTGTAAATATTTATAAATAAAAAAATATTATTTTTACAATGAAAATGTAATGTTTTACTTTAAACTATATAAATTATATAAAGATATTAATAGAATTACACTACTATAAAAAAAGTTAGCAGCTTTTTTTAAAAATTTTATATCTTAAAAAATTTAATTGGAATAAATTTCACTTTTATCATTAACAATGATATACCTCTTTTTGGTTTCAATTAAAGTAAGGATAAATTAATCTAATTTTAGGTCGAAACTAAATGTAAAATTTTACTTCAATACTAAAGATAAATTGTTTATACAATTTCTTTTAGATGCAACCTAAATATTAAAAATTAACTATTATCCTTATTTATTATTGTTAGTTCAATTTAGGGCTCCTTGATTTCATTCATGATAAATACCTAATAAAAGAATAAATATAAAAAATAAATTAATTCAAATTCAATTAAAAAAAATAGAAAAATTGAAAACTAAAATTAAAGGAAAAATCAGAGTAATTTCTACATCAAAAATTAAAAAGATTATAGCAATAAGAAAAAAATGTATAGAAAATGGAATACGTGCTGAATTTATTGGATCAAAACCACATTCAAAAGGTGAGTTTTTTTCACGGTCTATAAAAGTTTTTTTAGAAATAATAGAACAAATAATTATTATTATTAAAGAAATAATTGTAAAAATAATAATTATAATTATATTAATATATATTATTTATACTAAAATTTTTAGACTTTTTGATTGGAAATCAATTATACTTATTATAATATATAAATAATTAATTATCTTCCTCATCAATAAATAGAAATATAAAGAAAAAGTCACACAACATCTACAAAGTGTCAGTATCAAGCTGATGCTTCAAATCCAAAATGATGATTATTAGAAAAATGAGAAGAAATTTGACGTAATAAACAAACAATTAAAAAAGTAGTACCAATAATTACATGAAGACCGTGGAATCCAGTAGCTATAAAAAAAGTTGAACCATAAACAGCATCTCTAATAGTAAAAGACGCTTCATAATATTCATAGGCTTGAAGTATAGTAAAATAAATACCAAGAATAACTGTAAAAAAAAGTCTTTGGATAGCTTGGTTATAATTATTTTCTAAAATTCTATGATGGGCTCAAGTAACAGTTAATCCTGAAGATAATAAAATGACAGTATTTAATAAAGGAATTTGTATAGGATTAAAAGGATTAATTCCTATAGGGGGCCATAAACTTCCGATTTCAATTGAAGGAGATAATCTTCTATGAAAAAAAGCTCAAAAAAAACTTACAAAAAAAAAAATTTCTGAAATAATAAATAAGATTATTCCGTAACGTATTCCATTAATTACAGGTATTGTATGTAATCCTTGGTAAGTTCTTTCTCGAGTGATATCTCGTCATCATTGAATTATAGTTAAAATTAAAATAAAATTTCCTAAAAATAAAAGGGTATTATTAAATTGATGAAATCATATAATTATACCTGATACTGTAATTAAAGCTCCTAAAGCTCCTGTTAAAGGTCAAGGGCTATAGTCAACTAAATGAAAAGGATGATTATGTTTTATAGACATTAAACTTCACTAGAATAAAGAGTTGATAAAATTGAAAATACATAAGCTTGAATAATAGAAACGGCAAATTCAAGCATTAATAATAAAATTTGTGTTAATAATAAAAAAGAAATTATAATAGGTATAAGAGATGAACCAGTATTACCTAATAATGTTAATAAAAGATGTCCTGCAATTATATTGGCTGCTAATCGAATTGCTAAAGTTCCAGGCCGGATAATATTACTAATAGTTTCAATACAAACTATAAAAGGTATTAAAACATTAGGGGTTCCTTGAGGGACTAAATGAGTAAATATATGATTGGTGTTATTAATTCATCCATAAATTATAAAAGAAATCCATAAAGGTAAAGCTAAAGTTAAAGTAAAATTTATATGGCTAGATCTTGTAAAAATATAAGGGAATAAACCTAATAAATTATTAAATATAATAAATAAAAATAAACTAGTAAAAATTATAGAAATTTTATAATTTTTAATACCCAATAAAGTTTTAAATTCTTGATTTAATTTTATTAAAATATTTATTCAAATAAAATATAAACGATTAGGTAAAATTCAAAATAAAGTTGGTATAATAATTAAGCCTAAAATTGAACTAGTTCAATTTAAGGATCAGTTTAAAATTGTTGTTGAAGGATCAAAAACAGAAAATAAATTAGTTATCATTTTCAAAAATTTTTTTTAAAAGGTAAGTTTTTAATATTTATTTTATTAAAATTAATTTTAATTAAATAATAATTTTTTGTAAAAATTAAAAAATATAAAATAATAAAAATAATATATAAAATTAATCAATTTATAGGAGCTATTTGAGGAATAAAAGAATATTTTAATAAAAATACTTTTAATATGACATATTAATGTTATAAATTTTAACTAATTCTTTCATTAGAAGTAAATGTTAAATTACTATAAATTGGTTTAAGAGACCATTACTTACTTTCAGTCATCTAATGAAAGATTTTTTAATCAATTAAGAAAATTTTTTAAAGATGTTCTTTCAATAACAATTGGTATAAAACTATGATTTGCCCCACAAATTTCTGAGCATTGACCAAAAAATAAACCTGGTTGATTTATAAAAAAATTTGTTTGATTTAAACGTCCAGGAGTTGCATCAATTTTAACTCCTAGAGAAGGAACTGTTCATGAATGAATTACATCTGTTGCTGTAGCTAATAAACGAATTTGAGCTATAAAAGGTAAAATAACATTATTATCAACATCTAACAATCGAAAAGAAGTTTTAGTTAAATTATTAATTTGAACTATATAAGAATCAAATCTATTTTTTAAAAAATCTGTATATTCATAACTTCAATACCATTGATGACCAATTGATTTTAAAGTAATTAATGGGTTATTTAATTCATCTATTAAATATAATAAACGTAAAGAAGGAAGAGCAATGAAAATTAAAGTAATAGCAGGAAGAATTGTTCAGATTAGTTCAATTAATTGGCCTTCTAATAAAAATCGATTAATATATTTATTAAAATAAAGTGATGATATTAAATAAATTACTAAAATAGTAATTATAATTAAGATTAATAATGTATGATCATGAAAAAAAGTTAATTGTTCTATTAAAGGAGACTGAGCATCTAATAATAAATAATTATTTCAAGTATTCATATTCTAAAAAAAGAATATTCTTTATATATGAAGCTTAAATTCATCGCACTAATCTGCCATTTTAGAAGTGATTAATTAAAGGTAATTCATCATATGAATGTTCCATAGGAGGATATTTTTGTATTCATTCAATAGAAGACGGAAAATTTATCCCAAAAATTGGTGAACGATTTGAAATTAAACTTTCTCATATAATATAAATAAAAAAAATAATTCTCACAAGAGAAATTGTTGATCCAATAGATGAAACAATATTTCAATTTACATAAGCATCGGGATAATCTGAGTATCGACGAGGTATACCTCTTAATCCTAAGAAATGTTGTGGAAAAAATGTTATATTAACTCCAATAAATATTACAAAAAATTGAATTTTTAATCATTTATTAAGAAAAGTAGTTCCTGTGAATAAAGGTCATCAATGAATAAAACCTGCTATAATAGCAAATACAGCTCCTATTGATAGAACATAATGAAAATGGGCTACTACATAATATGTATCATGAAGAATAATATCAATTGAAGAGTTAGCTAAAATTACTCCTGTTAGTCCTCCTACTGTGAATAAAAATACAAAACCTAAAGCTCAAAGTAATGAAGGTCTATAATTTAATTGAGCTCCATGTAAAGTGGCTAACCAACTAAAAATTTTGATTCCTGTAGGAACAGCAATAATTATAGTTGCTGATGTAAAATAAGCTCGTGTATCGACATCTATACCTACTGTAAATATATGATGTGCTCAAACAACAAATCCTAATAAACCAATAGCTAATATTGCATAAATTATTCCTAAAGCTCCAAAAGTTTCTTTTTTTCCTCTTTCTTGACTAATAATATGAGAAATTATTCCAAATCCCGGAAGAATTAAAATATATACTTCAGGATGACCAAAAAATCAAAATAAATGTTGATAAAGAATAGGGTCTCCCCCACCGGCGGGGTCAAAAAAAGAAGTATTTAAATTACGATCAGTTAAAAGTATAGTAATAGCTCCTGCTAAAACTGGAAGTGATAAAAGCAATAATAATGCTGTAATAGCAACGGATCAAACAAATAAAGGAATTCGGTCTAAAGTTAAATTTTCTGAACGTATATTTAATACTGTGGTAATAAAATTAATGGCTCCTAAAATAGATGAAACACCTGCTAAGTGAAGGCTAAAAATTGTTAAATCAACAGAAGCTCCTGCATGGGCAATATTAGCAGATAGCGGAGGGTATACAGTTCATCCAGTTCCAGCCCCTCTTTCCGCTAAACTTCTTCTTAATAATAAAGTAAGAGAAGGAGGCAATAATCAAAAACTTATATTATTTATACGAGGAAAAGCTATATCAGGGGCTCCTAATATTAAAGGAACTAATCAATTTCCAAAACCTCCAATTATAATAGGTATAACTATAAAAAAAATTATAATAAAAGCATGAGCTGTAACAATAACATTATAAATTTGGTCATCTCCAATTAATGATCCTGGTTGACCTAATTCTGCTCGAATTAATAAACTTAATGATGTTCCTAATATTCCTGATCAAGCACCAAAAATAAAATATAATGTACCAATATCTTTATGATTTGTTGAAAAAAGTCATTTATTCGGTGAAATGACTGATAATAGGTAATAAACTGTAAATTTATTTATGAGAAATTTTTCTCTTTTACCAAAAAAGTTTTATAGTCTATAAATAAGATTTTAAATTGCAAATTTAAAGAAGCAATAAGCTAAGACTTAAAGATAAGCTTCTTTATAATTAACTTTGAAGGCTAAAAGTTTATTTAACTTAAAGTCTTAAAAAATAAAATATAATAAAGTAAATAAAGGTAATCTTAATAAAGAAATTATTCTGATTATAATAAAAAAATAATTTATTTTAAAATTAATTTTAATAAATCATTTTTGTTCTATATTTAATAAAAGAAATGAATTTAAAGCTAATCGTGTATAAAAAAATAAATTGATTAATGTTAATAAAGATATAATTGTTATTAAAAAAAAATAATTATTTAGAATTAAATTATTAATAATTATTCATTTAGGAAAAAATCCTAAAAAAGGAGGTAATCCTCCTAAGGAAAGAAAATTTATAAATAATAAGAATTTATTTATTAAATTAAAATTTATTATTAAATAAATTTGATTAATAAAAAATAAATTAAAATTTATAAAAATTAAAATTATTAGGATTGTTAACAATGAATAAATTAGAAAATAAATTTTTCAAAGATTATTGTTTATAATTAAAGATCTAATTATTCAACCAATATGATTAATAGAAGAAAAAGCTATAATTTTTCGTAAATTTGTTTGATTTAAACCTCCTAATCTTCCAATTAAAGTTCTAAAAATTGCAATAAATTGAAAATAAAATTCATTATTAAGATAAGAAATTAAAATTATAGGAGCGATTTTTTGTCATGTTAATAAAATTAAATTTATTAATCAAGTTAAATTTTCTGCAACAGATGGAAATCAAAAATGGAATGGAGCTGCCCCTAATTTTAAAAATAAAGATGATAAAATAAGTATTTTTATTGAGTTATTTATATTAAAAGAGAAATAATTTAAATAAATTAAAAAAGAAAAAATAATAAAAAAAATTAATGTAGAAGAAGCAAATGCTTGCGTAAGAAAATATTTTAAAGATGCTTCTGTAGAAAAAATGTTTTTTGTATTACTTATTAAAGGAATAAAAGACAATAAATTAATTTCTAATCCTATTCATGCCCCTAATCATGAATTGGATGAAATTGTAAAAATTGTTCTCCCTGTAAGTATACAAAAGAATAAAAATTTATTAGGAATAAAAAAAATTAAAAAAAAAAGGATTTATACCTTTATAAGTAGGGTATGAACCTATTAGCTTTATTAGCTTATTTTTTTTATATTTAAGTATAAGATGTACATAAACGTTTGAAGTTTAAAGAAATAGTTTAATTCTATTAAATGTATAAATATAATGAAGGTACAAATGTACATGATTTACCCTATCAAGATAATCCTTTCGAAAATCAGGCACTTCATT